TATTATCAGTTGTAAAGCAATAAGAATATACAGATAAATGAAGGGGTGAAAGAAAGAGAGACGAAAAATATCAATGATATAGAATTCTAATATGTAAAGGTCTATGGGTTATCTCATAAAAGGTAGTGTAATAAAGCATCCATATTAAAAATTCATCCATATATGGATGAATATATATATTCTTAGAACAAACGAATCAAGAGCCGCGAATCAATAAAAACTAAGAAGTTTGATTCAACATAAAAGAATAAAATAAATAAATAAGAAAATCTTATTAAAATAAAATATTCTTAGAGAGGCTCCATTATAGAATTCAGACCTAACCATAAATCGAAAAGCGATGGGAACGACGGAACCTGCGAATACCTAAGATTATATTAAAAAAACAACAAATCTTAGTGATTCGTTAGGTGGGATGGCGGAAGGAACTAAGAACCAATCCATTGTTTTTTGAGGAGTTGTGTGCTAACCCTACATTACATCTGAAATTAATAATGAAAGAGTCAATATTCGCCTGCGAAAATTTGGATTTTTTGAATTGAGAAATTTTTGCCAATCCTATGTGATAATAAACGATATGATAATAAAAAGAAAAGACAAATAAAGATTCATTAGAACCTTATACCAAAACAACATTATCGAGTTAGATACGGATAGCAAAAATTGTCTATAAGAATACAAATTTCTAATAGATCACAATAGATTCTATGAAATATCAAAAAATCCCGCGATTCTATTATATTATTCATTAAACATATGTATTTTATTGTATATTATTTATTGGTTAAATATTTTTGAATCGATTCATTCGCGAGGAGCCGTATGAGGTGAAAATCTCATGTACGGTTCTGTAATAGAGATGGAATTGAGAAACAACCATCAACTATAACCCACAAAGAACAAAATTCCGTAAACAACATAGAGGAAGAATGAAAGGAAGATCCTATCGAGGTAATAAGATTTGCTTCGGAAAATATGCTCTTCAGGCACTTGAGCCCGCTTGGATCACATCTAGACAAATAGAAGCGGGGCGGCGAGCAATGTCACGAAATGTCCGCCGGGGTGGACAAATATGGGTACGCATATTTCCAGATAAACCCGTTACAGTAAGACCTACTGAAACGCGTATGGGTTCGGGAAAAGGATCTCCCGAATATTGGGTAGCTGTCGTAAAACCCGGCAAAATACTTTATGAAATGGGCGGGGTCGCAGAAAATATAGCTAGAAAGGCTATTTCAATAGCAGCATCCAAAATGCCTATACGAACTCAATTCATTATTTCAGAATAATCATTAGAACGAAAGAGGTCTTTAGTATGAAAAAAATGGCAATTGTGGGTTTCTTTTTTTTTTTTGAACACAGAATATTTTTTTTACTTCACCTTTTTGACTGAAAGATAAAAAAATGATATGATTCAACCTCAAACCCTTTTAAATGTAGCCGATAATAGCGGAGCCCGTAAATTGATGTGTATTCGAATCATAGGAGCTAGTAATCGACGGTATGCTTATATTGGTGACATTGTTGTTGCTGTAATCAAAGAAGCAGTACCAAATACGCCTTTAGAAAGATCGGAAGTCATCAGAGCTGTAATTGTACGTACTCGTAAAGCACTCAAACGTAGCAACGGTATAATAATACAGTATGATGATAATGCTGCGGTTATCGTTGATCAAGAAGGAAATCCAAAAGGAACTCGAATTTTTTGCGCAATAGCCCGGGAATTGAGACAGTTCAATTTCACTAAAATAGTTTCATTAGCACCCGAGGTATTATAATACGAGATCGTGATATCGATATATTATTTATGAATTGAATGAGTATGAATGAAATAGATTAATTAGATTAATTAATCTATTTTATTTCACATATATACCCTGTGTAATAATTATTTTATATTTTAAATATTAAAAGTATATAAAATATATAATAATTATTTTGCATTAGTTCATTTTCTAATATTCTATATATAGAGTATTCTATATATAGAATATTCTAAATATAGGGTATTCTATATTTAGAGTATCCTATACATATTTACATTATTCTATTAGAATAATATTTTCTATATATAGAGTATTATTATATTCTTATATTCAATACAATATTAGATTCAATATTAGATATTTTATTGAATCCAAAAATAAAAAAATGGAAAAATGGGAGCACGTTGATTATATCGAAAGTAAGGAGCAAGAATCATTTTCGTTTATCGTGGGTAAAGATACCATCGCTGATATACTAACCTCAATATGCAATGCTGACAGGAATAGAAAAAGAACAGTTCAAATACCGCTTACTAATATCACCGAAAACATTGTGAAAATCCTTTTACGAGAGGGTTTTGTTGAAAACGTCAGAAAACATAGGGAAAGCAACAAATACTTTTTAGTTTTAACTCTACGGTATAGAAGAAATAGGAAAGGATCATATAAAACTTTTTTAAATTTAAAACGGATCAGTACACCTGGTCTACGAATCTATTCTAACTATCAACGAATTCCTAGAATTTTAGGAGGGATGGGGATTGTAATTCTTTCTACTTCTAGAGGTATAATGACAGATCGAGAGGCGCGATTAGAAAGAATCGGCGGAGAAGTTTTATGTTATATATGGTAATTTTTTGAATATCCGAACTATATGAGAACCTTCTATCCATTTTTGTGAAAAGAGAGAGAAAACATAGATTTCAAATATTACTTCTCATTCATTAGTGAATGCGTGAAGTTAACTAGAATAATAGAAAAAAAAAGAATTCATGAAGAGTGAATATAGAATGAAAATAAGATTCTAGGCTATGATTCCAAAAAAATTCGATGTACTCATATTTTATATGTATACGATCGGGAAAGTAAAAAAAGGAAGTATAAGTCACTTAATTTAATTAGACTGTTTTTCAACTTCAACATTCTTTTTTGTTTGAGGGGGCACAATTCGAAGTTAAAAATGTAAGGAAACCTTATTTTCTTCCTATAAAAATAGAATAGATTCAGAATTAAGTTAAGGAGTAACTAATATGAAAATAGCAGCCTCTGTTCGTAAAATTTGTGAAAAATGTCGATTGATCCGCAGGCGGGGGCGAATTATAGTAATTTGTTCCAATCCAAAACATAAACAAAGACAAGGATAAAATTTTCACAAAAAAAGGCGTTGTATTTAAAAAAAGGGTATCGAATGCACAAATCAAATAAATTTTTATTAAAATTTTAATATTTAATAAAAAAATCTTATTAATATTCAATTAAATATTAAATCATAAAAATAAAAATAGAAGAATTTAGATTCTATATTAGTAGAATCTATTCTCTATATTATAAGTATTCTAAGAAATATTATTGATTGATATTTCCAAAATTCTATTCTATATTAATTCTATATTAATTCTTTCTATATTAATAGAATATAGAATACAATTAATATAGAAAATATAATAGAATATTAATCCTAGTTAGAAAATAGTGTTAGAAAATAGTAAAGAATCCCTTTTTGACAGGAAATGGATATATCCATATATTTCGGACTTATCTTTTTTAAAATAAAAAAATATGGCAAAACCTATACCAAAAATCGGTTCACGTAAAAATGGACGTATTGGTTCGCGTAAGCAGCCTCGTAAAATACCAAAGGGAGTTATTTATGTTCAAGCTAGTTTCAACAATACCATTGTGACTGTTACAGATGTACGGGGTCGGGTGATTTCTTGGTCCTCCGCGGGTACTTGTGGATTCAAGGGTACACGAAGGGGGACACCATTTGCTGCTCAAACCGCAGCAGGAAATGCTATTCGAACAGTAGCGGATCAAGGTATGCAACGAGCAGAAGTCATGATAAAAGGTCCTGGTCTAGGAAGAGATGCGGCATTAAGAGCTATTCGTAGAAGTGGTATACTATTAAAGTTTATACGGGATGTAACCCCTATGCCACATAATGGATGTAGGGCTCCTAAAAAAAGACGTGTGTAAAACTAAAAATAAAGATTAAAGAAAGAGATTTCAAGAGAAATAAACAATTAATTCAAAAGTTTGATCCAAATATATTACTATGGTTCGAGAAAAAGTAAAAGTATCTACTCGGACACTACAGTGGAAGTGTGTTGAATCAAGAGTAGACAGTAAGCGTCTTTATTATGGACGCTTTATTCTGTCTCCACTTATGAAAGGCCAAGCCGATACAATAGGCATTGCAATGCGAAGAATTTTGCTGGGAGAAATAGAGGGAACATGTATCACACGTGCAAAATCTGAGAAAATACCACATGAATATTCTACCATAGTTGGTATTCAAGAATCAATACATGAAATTTTAATGAATTTGAAAGAAATTGTATTGAGAAGTAATCTGTATGGAACTCGGGACGCGTCTATTTGTTTCAAAGGTCCTGGATATGTAACTGCTCAAGACATCATTTTACCACCTTCGGTGGAAATCATTGATAAGACACAACATATAGCTAACCTAACAGAACCTATTAATTTGTCTATTGGATTACAAATTGAGAGGAATCGCGGATATCGTATAAAAACACTAAACAACATTCAAGACGGAAGTTATCCTATAGATGCTGTATTCATGCCTGTTCGAAATGCAAATCATAGTATTCATTCTTATGTGAATGGGAATGAAAAACAAGAGATACTTTTTCTTGAAATATGGACAAATGGAAGTTTAACTCCTAAGGAAGCGCTTTATGAAGCCTCCCGGAATTTGATTGATTTATTTATTCCTTTTTTACATGCAGAAGAAGAAAACTTAAATTTAGAAAACAATCAACACAAAGTTACTTTACCCCTTTTTGCTTATCATGATAGGTTAGCTAAAGATAACCTAAGGAAAAATAAAAAAGAAATAATAGAAATAGGATGGAAATCCGTTTTTATTGACCAATTAGATTTTCCTCCCAGGATCTATAATTGTCTCAAAAAGTCCAATATAAATACATTATCGGAACTTTATAATACGAGTCCAGAAGACCTTATGAAAATTGAGCATCTTCGCGTAAA